GTATTCTTACGTGAACCAATACGTCTATTTCTACGCGAACCAATTTTTGGTATAGGTTTTGCCATATTTTATCATCTCATAAATATAAGTCAGAGATATATGGATATATCCATTTCATGTCAAAACAGATCCTTATTCATGTCAAAACAGATCCTTATTCTTTGTTTTTTTTTTTTTACTTATTTTATTTATTTATTTGTACATCTGTACATCGGGTCCTTTAGATTTCGAGAGTCTTTTTGTTTTAGAAAGATTATCCTTGTCTTTGTTTATGTCTCGGGTTAGAACAAATTACTATAATTCGTCCCCGCCTACGGATCAATCGACATTTTTCACAAATTTTACGAACGGAGGCCCTTATTTTCATATTTGTCATTCCTTTTTTTAATACCGAATCTACTTAATTGGAAGAAAATAAGTTTCTTGAAATTTTTAATTTCGAATTGTATCCTCACGAAAGAATGTTGAAATTGAAAAAACCGCCTAATCATTCAAGTCTTTGCTTTGGAGTCTCTAAATTATACGCCCTTTGGTTGAATCATAAGGACTTACCTCAATTTTTAGTCTATTTCCTGGTAGTATACGTATAAAACTACATGAAATCCTTTACGAAACAAAAACCAGAATAATTTTTTTGTTATCTAAACGAATCCGGAAGATACATACCATCGGTAAGTTGTTCAGTAATTAAACCCTCATGAATCCATTTTTGTTGTTTCATTCCAGGTAAAACCGCTTTGAAGTATCAACTAATGTAAGAGGGATAATATTATAAACTTGTCCTTTCTCTTTTTTCACAAATATGACCGTGTCGTCTATTAGAAAGATTACCATATATAACACAAAACTTCTCCGCCGATTCCTTCTAGTCGAGCCTTTCGGTCTGTCATTATACCTCGAGAAGTAGAAAGAATTACAACCCCCATTCCGCCTAAAATTCTAGGAATTCGTTGATAGTTAGAATATATTCGTAGACCGGGTCGACTGATCCGTTTTAAATTTAAAACAGTTCTATATGGTCCTTTCCTATTTCTTCTATGTCGTAGGGTTAAAACCAAAAAATATTTATTGCTTTCTTGATGTTTTCTCACGTTTTCAATAAAACCTTCTTGTAAAAGGATTTTAACAATATTTTCAGTGATGTTAGTAGATGGTATTCGAACTGTTCTTTTTTTATTCATGTCAGCATTTCGTATAGAGGTTATTATGTCAGCAATAGTGTCTTTACTCATGATAAACTAAGATTTTTGTTTCCCCCGAATTTTGATATAATCAACATGCTCTTTTTCTTTTTTTCTGAATTTTTTAATATTTATGAATTCTTTTTTTTTATATTTATGAATTATTAAAGATATATACGTGATAGATAAACAATTTACTAATAAATTAAATAAATTTAATCAATTTCATTCAAATACTATATTAAGGTCTTCCCCTATAATACTTCAGGTGCTAATGAAACTATTTTAGTGAAATTTAACTGTCTTAATTCCCGGGCGATCGCGCCGAAAATTCGGGTTCCTTTTGGATTTCCTTCTTGATCAATAACAACCGCAGCGTTGTCATCATATCGTATTATCATACCGTTGTCGCGTTTGAGTTCTTTACAAGTACGTACAATGACAGCTCGGACCACTTCTGATCTTTCTAGAGGTGTATTTGGTACTGCTTCCTTGATTACAGCAACAATAATGTCACCAATATGAGCATATCGTCGATTACTAGCTCCTATGATTCGAATACACATCAATTCTCGGGCCCCGCTGTTATCCGCTACATTCAAATGGGTTTGAGGTTGAATCATATCATTTTTTTATCGGTTTTTTCTTTTTCAATGCAAAGGTATAAATAAAAAAAAAAAAAAAAGAAATATTATTTGTTCAAAACAAAAAAAGAAACCTGCAATTGTTTTTTTTTCATCCCAAAAACCCCTTTCGTTTGTTTCTACATTCCTATCCAGAAAGAATGAATTGAGTTCGTATAGGCATTTTAGATGCCGCTATTGAAATAGCCCTTCTAGCTATATTTTCTGCTACTCCGCTCATTTCATAAAGTATTCTACCGGGTTTAACGACAGCTACCCAATATTCGGGAGATCCTTTCCCCGAACCCATACGTGTTTCTGTAGGTCTTACTGTAACAGGTTTGTCTGGAAATATGCGTACCCATATTTTTCCACCGCGGCGTGCATTTCGTGTCATTGCTCGCCGCCCTGCTTCTATTTGTCTAGATGTGATCCAAGCGGGTTCAAGCGCTTGAAGAGCATATCTACCGAAGCAAATACGATTACCTCGATAAGATATTCCTTTCATTCTTCCTCTGTGTTGTTTACGGAATCTGGTTCTTTTGGGGTTATAGTTGATGGTTGTTTAGCAATTCCATCCATCTCTACTACAGAACCGGACACGAGAGTTTCTTCTCATCCAGCTCCTCGCGAATTAAACAATTTTAAATAATTAAACAAAAAAAAAATACACGGTTAATAATATATGGAATCGTG